GCTAACGTGGCTTAACCATAAAGCATAACACTGAAGATGTTAAGATGGACCCTAGAAAGTCCCGCAAGCACAAAGGCTTGGTCCTGACTTTATTATCAACTTTAGCCAAACTTACACATGCAAGTATCCGCACCCCCGTGAGAATGCCCTAACAGTTCCCCGCCCGGGAACAAGGAGCTGGTATCAGGCACAACCCTACCGAGCCCACGACACCTTGCTTAGCCACACCCTCAAGGGAACTCAGCAGTGATAAACATTAAGCCATGAGTGAAAACTTGACTTAGTTAAAGCTAAGAGGGCCGGTAAAACTCGTGCCAGCCACCGCGGTTATACGAGAGGCCCAAGTTGACAAACACCGGCGTAAAGCGTGGTTAAGTTAAAAATCGTACTAAAGCCAAACATCTTCAAGACTGTTATACGTAACCGAAGACAGGAAGTTCAACCACGAAAGTCGCTTTATCTGATCTGAATCCACGAAAGCTAAGGAACAAACTGGGATTAGATACCCCACTATGCCTAGCCCTAAACATCGATAGTACCATACACCCACTATCCGCCCGGGTACTACGAGCAATAGCTTAAAACCCAAAGGACTTGGCGGTGCTTTAGATCCACCTAGAGGAGCCTGTTCTAAAACCGATAACCCCCGTTCAACCTCACCCTTCCTTGTTTTACCCGCCTATATACCGCCGTCGTCAGCTTACCCTGTGAGGGACTAATAGTAAGCAGAACTGGTACAACCTAAAACGTCAGGTCGAGGTGTAGCGTATGGAGGGGGAAGAAATGGGCTACATTCGCTACCACAGCGAACACGAATGATGCACTGAAACACACATCTGAAGGAGGATTTAGCAGTAAGCTGGAAATAGAGCGTCCCACTGAAACTGGCCCTGAAGCGCGCACACACCGCCCGTCACTCTCCCCAAAAGCCCCAATCAATTAACTAAAGCCTAATAATCAAAAAGGGGAGGCAAGTCGTAACATGGTAAGTGTACCGGAAGGTGCACTTGGTAAAATCAGAGCGTGGCTAAGATAGAAAAGCATCTCCCTTACACTGAGAAGTCACCCGTGCAAGTCGAGTCGCCCTGATGCCCAACAGCTAGCCCACCTAAACAAACGCAATAAACCCCTGTTAATAACCCCTAAATACCCTAGTATTTAAACTAAACAAACCATTTTTCCCCCTTAGTATAGGCGATAGAAAAGGACAAACGGCGCAATAGAGAAAGTACCGCAAGGGAACGCTGAAAGAGAAATGAAACAACCCAGTGAAGCCTAAAAAAGCAGAGATTAAAGCTCGTACCTTTTGCATCATGATTTAGCAAGTGTACCTCAAGCAAAGCGAACTTTAGTTTGACGTCCCGAAACTACGTGAGCTACTCCAAGACAGCCTAATTAATAGGGCGTACCCGTCTCTGTAGCAAAAGAGTGGGGAGAGCTTTGAGTAGAGGTGACAAACCTACCGAACCTAGTTATAGCTGGTTGTCCAAGAAAGGAATAGAAGTTCTGCCTCTTAGCTTCTCTTTTCACACTAGTCTAACCCCTATTGATGCCTTAAAGAAACCAAGAGAGTTAGTCAAAGGAGGTACAGCCCCTTTGAAACAAGACACAACTTTATTAGGAGGGTTAAGATCATAATAATTAAAGCTAGATGTTCTGGTGGGCCTAAAAGCAGCCATCCTTTAGAAAGCGTTAAAGCTCGAACATACAACCTCACCTTCTTATTCTGATCACCTAATCTTACCCCCCTGACCATACTGGACCGTCCCATGCCCCCCCCCCATGGGAGTGATTATGCTAATATGAGTAATAAGAGAGCCAAAGACTCTCTCCCTGCACACGTGTACATCGGAACGGACACCCCACCGACCATTAACGACCCCAAACAAAGAGGGCATTAGAGAACAGACCGAACAACCAGAAAAGCCTCAAACAATAAACCGTTAACCCCACACAGGTGTGCCCCCAGGGAAAGACTAAAAGAAAGAGAAGGAACTCGGCAAACATATAAGCCTCGCCTGTTTACCAAAAACATCGCCTCTTGTAGAATCAAAAATAAGAGGTCCCGCCTGCCCTGTGACTATTTGTTTAACGGCCGCGGTATTTTGACCGTGCGAAGGTAGCGCAATCACTTGTCTTTTAAATGAAGACCCGTATGAATGGCATAACGAGGGCTTAGCTGTCTCCTCTTTCCAGTCAATGAAGTTGATCTTCCCGTGCAGAAGCGGGAATATATTCATAAGACGAGAAGACCCTATGGAGCTTTAGACACAAAAGCAGCCCACGTTAAGCACCCCAAATAAGGGACTAAACCAAGTGGGCCCTGCCCTAATGTCTTTGGTTGGGGCGACCGCGGGGAATTAAAGAACCCCCACGTGGAATGGGAACACTTTTCCTACAATCAAGAGCTACAGCTCTAGAAAACAGAATTTCTGACCAACAAGATCCGGCAATGCCGATCAACGGACCGAGTTACCCTAGGGATAACAGCGCAATCCTCTTTTAGAGCCCATATCGACAAGGGGGTTTACGACCTCGATGTTGGATCAGGACATCCTAATGGTGCAGCCGCTATTAAGGGTTCGTTTGTTCAACGATTAAAGTCCTACGTGATCTGAGTTCAGACCGGAGTAATCCAGGTCAGTTTCTATCTATGCTATGCTCTTTTCTAGTACGAAAGGACCGAAAAGAAGAGGCCCATGCCAAAGGCACGCCTCACCCTCACCTAGTGAAGCCAACTAAAATAGGCAATAGGGCATGCCCCTATGCCTAAGAGAAAGGCATGTTAAGGTGGCAGAGCCCGGTAATTGCAAAAGACCTAAGCCCTTTCGACAGAGGTTCAAATCCTCTCCTCAACTATGATATACACGCTCATTACACACATTATCAACCCCCTCACTTTTATTGTACCCGTTCTTTTAGCCGTCGCTTTTCTCACCCTTCTTGAACGAAAAGTGCTTGGATATATACAACTACGAAAAGGCCCGAACGTAGTAGGGCCCTACGGGCTCCTACAACCCATCGCCGACGGCCTTAAACTCTTCACCAAAGAACCTGTTCGTCCTTCCACCTCCTCTCCCTTACTGTTCCTCCTGGCTCCAATTCTAGCGCTTACCCTTGCCCTCACTCTATGGGCCCCTATACCCCTCCCATATCCTGTATTTGACCTTAACCTTGGTATTTTGTTTATTCTCGCCCTTTCCAGCCTTGCAGTATACTCAATCCTAGGCTCCGGTTGAGCATCTAACTCAAAATACGCTTTAATTGGGGCCCTTCGGGCAGTAGCCCAAACTATCTCCTATGAAGTCAGCCTTGGACTAATTCTCCTCAATATTATTATTTTTACAGGCGGTTTTACACTCCAAACATTTAACATCGCCCAAGAAAGTGTCTGACTAATCCTACCTGCCTGACCCCTTGCCGCCATGTGATATATCTCCACCCTCGCTGAAACAAACCGAGCCCCTTTCGACCTCACAGAGGGTGAATCTGAACTAGTATCCGGCTTTAATGTAGAGTATGCAGGTGGACCTTTTGCCCTCTTTTTTCTGGCAGAATACGCCAACATCTTATTAATAAACACACTCTCGGCCACCCTCTTCTTAGGGGCCTCTCACATCCCTTCAATCCCCGAGCTCACAGCCATCAACCTGATGACCAAAGCAGCCCTTCTTTCAGTTCTATTCCTTTGAGTCCGGGCCTCATACCCCCGATTTCGATATGACCAACTCATACACCTCATCTGAAAAAACTTCCTACCCCTCACCCTTGCTTTAGTTATCTGACACCTAGCCCTCCCTATCGCCTTTGCCGGGCTACCTCCCCAACTATAACCCAGGAGCTGTGCCTGAAGAAAAGGGCCACTTTGATAGAGTGACTCATGGGGGTTAAAGTCCCCCCAACTCCTTAGAAAGAAGGGGTTCGAACCCTACCTAAAGAGATCAAAACTCTTAGTGCTTCCACTACACCACTTCCTAGTAAGGTCAGCTAAATTAAGCTCTTGGGCCCATACCCCAAATATGTTGGTTAAACTCCTTCCTTTACTAATGAACCCCTACATCTTATCCTCCCTCCTATTTGGATTGGGCCTAGGAACCACCATTACTTTTGCTAGCTCCCACTGACTGCTCGCCTGAATAGGCCTCGAAATAAACACGCTAGCTATCATCCCATTAATAGCACAACACCACCACCCCCGAGCCGTCGAAGCTTCAACTAAATATTTCCTGACACAAGCAACTGGGGCCGCAATACTACTCTTTGCAAGTACCACCAACGCCTGGCTTACAGGACAGTGAGATATTCAACAGATATCACACCCCCTCCCTGTTACACTAATTACCCTTGCCCTAGCCCTAAAAGTAGGTCTCGCCCCCCTACACTCCTGACTACCCGAAGTTCTACAAGGGTTGGACCTTACCACTGGACTTATCCTGTCTACTTGACAAAAATTAGCACCTTTCGCCCTCCTTCTACAAATCCAACCTGCTAACTCAACACTCCTCATTGCACTAGGACTTGCATCCACCCTTGTTGGAGGCTGAGGAGGCTTAAATCAAACACAACTACGCAAAATTCTTGCTTATTCATCAATTGCACATCTTGGATGAATAATTCTAATTATCCAATTCTCCCCTTCTTTAACCCTCCTTACTCTTCTTACATACCTTATTATAACATTCTCAACATTTCTTGTATTTAAACTTAACAGCTCCACAAGCATTAATGCTCTCGCTACCTCCTGAACAAAAGCCCCAGCCCTCACATCTTTAATACCCCTGATCCTCTTGTCCCTTGGGGGTCTCCCTCCACTTACAGGGTTTATACCAAAATGATTAATCTTACAAGAACTAACCAAACAAGACCTCGCCACCACCGCCACCCTTGCCGCACTCACCGCCCTTCTTAGCCTGTACTTTTATCTCCGCCTATCCTACGCCATAGCTCTAACTATATCTCCTAACAACACAACCGGCATAACCCCATGACGCTTCCCATCATCACAAAATACCCTTCCCCTTGCCATTTCAACAACAGCAACTTTACTATTACTCCCCCTCACCCCCACTGCAACAGCACTCTTAACCCTTTAGAGACTTAGGCTAATAGAAGACCAGGGGCCTTCAAAGCCCCCAGTGAGGGTGAGAATCCCCCAGTCCCTGTTAAGACTTGCAGGGTATTACCCCACATCTCCTGCATGCAAAGCAGACACTTTAATTAAGCTAAAGCCTTTCTAGATGGGTAGGCCTCGATCCTACAAACTCTTAGTTAACAGCTAAACGCCCAAACCAGCGGGCATCCACCTACCTTTCCCTCGCCTGTCGTACGAGTAGAGGCGAGGGAAAGCCCCAGCAGGTATTAGTCTGCCTCTTAAGATTTGCAATCTTATATGTTGAACACCTTGGGGCTTGGTAAGAAGAGGACTTAAACCTCTGTTTATGGGACTACAATCCACCGCTTGAAGCTCAGCCATCCTACCTGTGGCCATCACACGATGATTCTTCTCGACTAATCACAAAGACATTGGCACCCTATATCTAGTATTTGGTGCTTGAGCCGGAATAGTAGGCACAGCTTTAAGCCTCCTAATTCGAGCAGAACTAAGCCAACCCGGCGCCCTTTTGGGGGACGACCAGATTTATAATGTAATTGTTACAGCCCATGCTTTCGTAATAATTTTCTTTATAGTAATACCAATTATAATCGGAGGTTTCGGGAACTGACTCGTTCCCCTAATGATTGGCGCTCCTGATATGGCCTTTCCTCGAATAAATAATATGAGCTTTTGACTTCTTCCCCCATCTTTTTTACTCCTCCTTGCCTCTTCGGGAGTCGAAGCAGGGGCCGGAACCGGATGAACAGTCTACCCGCCCCTTGCCGGAAACCTCGCCCACGCAGGAGCCTCTGTTGACCTAACAATCTTCTCCCTTCACCTAGCAGGTATCTCCTCTATTCTTGGGGCAATCAACTTTATCACAACTATTATTAACATAAAACCCCCTGCTATCTCACAATACCAGACCCCGCTCTTTGTATGATCTGTTCTTATTACTGCCGTCCTACTGCTTCTTTCCCTCCCCGTTCTTGCCGCCGGCATCACAATACTCCTGACAGACCGAAATCTTAACACCACCTTCTTTGACCCCGCCGGAGGAGGGGACCCAATCCTTTACCAACATCTCTTTTGATTCTTTGGCCACCCTGAAGTCTATATTCTTATTCTGCCCGGGTTCGGTATAGTGTCTCACATTGTTGCCTACTACTCAGGTAAAAAAGAACCTTTTGGATATATAGGCATAGTATGGGCCATAATGGCTATTGGCCTTCTAGGCTTTATCGTATGAGCTCATCACATATTTACAGTCGGGATAGATGTAGATACCCGTGCTTACTTCACATCCGCTACAATAATTATCGCCATCCCAACGGGCGTTAAAGTGTTCAGCTGGCTTGCTACTCTCCACGGCGGCTCTATTAAATGAGAAACCCCTCTTTTATGAGCACTCGGTTTCATCTTCCTCTTTACAGTTGGGGGGTTAACCGGCATTGTCCTTGCCAACTCCTCCCTAGACATTGTACTACACGACACCTACTACGTAGTTGCCCACTTCCATTACGTCCTATCTATAGGTGCCGTCTTTGCTATCGTTGCAGGCTTCATCCACTGGTTCCCTCTTTTTTCAGGGTACACCCTTCACAGCACCTGAACAAAAATCCACTTTGGAGTAATATTCCTTGGAGTTAACCTCACCTTCTTCCCACAACATTTCCTAGGCTTAGCTGGAATACCCCGGCGGTACTCAGACTACCCAGATGCATACACCCTATGAAACACTGTCTCTTCAATCGGTTCACTAATCTCCCTCGTAGCAGTAATTATATTCCTATTTATCATTTGAGAAGCTTTCGCTGCCAAACGTGAAGTCCTGGCCGTAGAACTTACAACAACCAATGTAGAGTGACTACACGGCTGCCCTCCCCCTTACCACACATTCGAGGAGCCTGCATTTGTTCTAGTTCAATCAAACTAACGAGAAAGGGAGGAGTCGAACCCCCATATACTGGTTTCAAGCCAACCACATAACCGCTCTGTCACTTTCTTTATAAGACGCTAGTAAAACGGTACATTACACCGCCTTGTCAAGGCGGAATTGTGGGTTAAAGTCCTGCGTGTCTTAGCCTTATACCCCCCCCCATGGCCCATCCCTCTCAACTAGGATTTCAAGATGCAGCTTCACCTGTTATAGAAGAACTTCTTCATTTTCATGATCACGCCTTAATAATCGTCTTTCTAATTAGCACTCTAGTCCTTTACATTATTGTGGCAATAATCTCAACAAAGCTAACCAACAAATACATCTTAGACTCCCAAGAAATTGAAATTATCTGGACCGTTCTCCCAGCAATTATCCTCATTCTCATCGCTCTTCCCTCCCTACGCATTCTTTACCTTATAGACGAGATCAACAGCCCCCTTCTTACAATCAAAGCCGTCGGCCATCAATGATACTGAAGCTACGAATACACAGACTACGAAGACCTTGGGTTCGACGCTTACATAATCCCCACTCAAGACTTAACCCCAGGCCAATTCCGGCTATTAGAGGCAGACCACCGTATGGTAATCCCAGTAGAATCCCCTATTCGAGTCCTAGTCTCCGCTGATGACGTCCTTCACTCATGGGCAGTCCCAGCCCTTGGAATTAAAATGGACGCAGTCCCCGGCCGACTTAACCAAACAGCTTTCATTGCATCCCGCCCCGGCATCTTCTACGGGCAATGCTCCGAAATCTGCGGGGCTAACCACAGCTTTATGCCCATCGTAGTGGAAGCAGTCCCTCTAGAACACTTTGAAAACTGATCATCACGAATACTTGAAGACGCCTCGCTAAGAAGCTAAATAGGAAACAGCGTTAGCCTTTTAAGCTAAAGATTGGTGACTCCCAACCACCCCTAGCGACATGCCTCAGCTCAATCCCGCACCTTGATTTGCTATCCTAGTCTTCTCGTGATTAGTTTTCCTCGCCATTATTCCCCCAAAAGTAATAGCCCACACCTTCCCAAACGAACCAACGCTCCAAAGCGCCGAAAAACCCAAAACAGAATCCTGAACCTGACCATGACAGTAAGCCTCTTCGATCAATTTATAAGCCCCACTCTCCTAGGAATCCCTTTAATCGCCCTCGCCATCACCCTTCCTTGAATTATGTACCCTGCCCCTACGACCCGGTGGCTAAATAGCCGCTTCTTAGCCCTTCAAGGCTGGTTTATTAACCGCTTTACCCAACAACTTCTTCTCCCATTAAGCCTAGGCGGTCACAAATGAGCAGCCCTCCTAACCTCTCTTATGATCTTTCTTATCACCATAAATATGCTAGGCCTACTTCCCTACACTTTCACCCCCACAACACAACTTTCCCTAAACCTAGGCCTTGCAACACCCCTTTGACTAGCCACCGTTATTATTGGGATACGAAACCAGCCCACACATGCCCTAGGACACCTCCTGCCAGAAGGCACCCCAGGCCCCCTTATTCCTGTCCTTATCGTTATCGAAACAATTAGCCTATTCATCCGCCCCCTAGCACTAGGTGTACGACTTACCGCCAACCTTACCGCCGGTCACCTTCTAATTCAACTCATTTCAACCGCCGCCTTCGTTCTTCTATCTTCAATGCCCACTGTAGCCCTCCTAACCTCCACAGTCCTGGTACTCCTAACCCTACTTGAAGTTGCTGTTGCCATGATCCAAGCCTACGTATTTGTTCTTCTTTTAACCCTTTACCTTCAAGAAAACGTCTAATGGCCCATCAAGCACACGCATACCACATAGTTGACCCCAGCCCTTGACCCCTAACAGGAGCAATTGCGGCCCTACTGATAACATCAGGCTTAGCAACCTGGTTCCACTTCCAGTCTACAACCCTTATAACCCTTGGAATAACCCTTCTTCTTCTTACTATATTCCAATGATGACGAGACATCGTACGAGAAGGCACCTTCCAAGGCCATCACACACCACCTGTTCAAAAAGGGCTCCGTTACGGCATAATCCTTTTCATTACCTCAGAAGTATTCTTCTTCTTAGGTTTCTTTTGAGCCTTCTACCATGCAAGCCTTGCACCCACCCCTGAGCTAGGGGGCTGCTGACCCCCTACGGGCATTACGACCCTCGATCCCTTTGAAGTCCCTCTCCTCAATACAGCCGTTCTTCTTGCCTCCGGAGTTACAGTCACATGAGCCCACCACAGCATCATAGAGGGCGAACGAAAACAAGCAGTCCAATCCCTCGCATTAACCATTCTCCTCGGATTTTACTTTACATTCCTACAAGGCTTGGAGTACTACGAAGCCCCTTTTACAATCGCAGATGGCGTATATGGCTCTACCTTCTTTGTGGCCACCGGATTCCATGGACTTCACGTAATCATTGGCTCCACATTTTTAGCCGTCTGTTTAATCCGACAGATTCTACACCACTTTACATCTGAACACCACTTCGGGTTTGAAGCAGCCGCCTGATATTGACACTTCGTAGATGTTGTATGACTATTCCTCTATATCTCAATCTACTGATGAGGATCTTAATCTTTCTAGTACTAAGTGTCAGTATAAGTGACTTCCAATCACCCGGTCTTGGTTAAAGCCCAAGGAAAGATAATGAACCTAGTTACAACTGTAATTACTATTACTACCCTTCTTTCGATTGTTTTAGCCCTTATCTCCTTCTGGCTTCCTCAAATAACCCCTGACCACGAAAAACTCTCCCCCTATGAATGCGGTTTTGACCCCATAGGCTCTGCTCGTCTACCTTTCTCCCTCCGATTCTTTTTAGTTGCCATCCTCTTTCTGCTCTTCGACCTAGAAATTGCCCTGCTTCTCCCCCTGCCTTGAGGAGACCAATTAACAACACCTCTAATTACATTTCTATGGGCCACAGCCGTTCTTATACTCCTCACCCTAGGCCTAATTTACGAGTGACTCCAAGGCGGCCTGGAGTGAGCCGAATAGGCAGTTAGTTTAAGAAAAACCTTTGATTTCGGCTCAAAAACTTGTGGTTAAAGCCCATAATTGCCTAATGACCCCTGTTCACTTTGCCTTCTCATCGGCCTTCCTACTGGGCCTTACTGGCCTGGCCTTCCACCGAACCCACCTACTCTCAGCCCTTCTATGCTTAGAAGGTATGATACTCTCTTTATTTATTGCCCTCTCTCTTTGAACCCTACAACTAGGAACCACAAGCTTCTCCGCAGCCCCAATACTCCTACTAGCATTTTCAGCTTGTGAAGCAAGCGCAGGCCTAGCCCTGCTGGTAGCCACTGCCCGCACTCATGGTACCGACCGTCTTCAAAGCCTAAACCTCCTCCAATGCTAAAAGTCCTAATCCCTACCCTAATGCTTGTCCCCACCGCTTGAATAACTCCCCACAAATGACTTTGACCTACCACACTTATGCACAGCCTACTAATTGCTTTGGCTAGCTTCTTATGACTCTTAAATGCGGCAGAAACCGGCTGATCCAGCCTCAACTTTTACATAGCCACAGACCCTCTCTCCACCCCCCTTCTAGTCCTTACTTGCTGATTACTTCCCCTCATAATCCTAGCAAGCCAAAACCACACAGCATCTGAACCTCTCAACCGGCAACGAATATACCTCACCCTTCTAACATCCCTTCAAGTCTTTCTCATCCTAGCTTTCGGGGCTACCGAGATCATTATATTTTATGTAATGTTTGAAGCCACCCTCATCCCAACCCTCATCTTAATTACCCGCTGAGGAAACCAAACCGAACGCCTAAATGCAGGCATTTATTTTCTCTTTTACACCCTTGCCGGGTCCCTCCCCCTACTTGTTGCCCTCCTCCTCCTCCAAAACAGCACTGGCACCCTCTCACTTCTAACAATCCAATACTCCGACCCAGTCGAACTCTCCTCTTATGCCCACAAGCTATGATGAGCCGGATGCCTTCTTGCATTTCTTGTAAAAATGCCGCTCTATGGGGTACACCTTTGATTACCAAAAGCACATGTTGAAGCCCCCATTGCAGGCTCAATAATCCTGGCTGCTGTACTCCTAAAGCTCGGAGGTTATGGGATAATACGAATGGTCGTAATACTTGAACCCCTCACTAAAGAACTCAGCTACCCTTTTATTGTGTTCGCTTTATGAGGTGTTATCATAACTGGGTCAATCTGTCTTCGTCAAACAGACCTAAAATCCCTTATTGCTTACTCCTCTGTTAGCCACATGGGCTTAGTTGTAGGGGGCATCCTAATTCAAACCCCCTGGGGATTCTCCGGAGCCCTTATCCTCATAATTGCTCACGGACTGGCCTCCTCCGCACTCTTTTGTCTTGCTAATACAAGCTATGAACGAACACATAGCCGAACGATAATGCTAGCTCGAGGACTTCAAATGGTCCTACCTCTTATAGCAGCCTGATGATTCATTGCTAGCCTAGCCAATCTAGCTCTCCCTCCCCTTCCTAATCTAATAGGAGAACTAATGATCATTACTTCTCTCTTCAACTGATCTTGATGAACAATTATCTTAACCGGGGCCGGTACACTAATCACAGCAAGCTACTCCCTCTATATATTCCTCATATCACAGCGGGGGCCTCTTCCAGCTCACATTATTGCCCTAGACCCTTCCCACACACGAGAACACCTACTCATGGCCCTACACCTCCTACCCCTAATTTTACTTATCCTAAAACCTGAACTAATCTGAGGATGAGCCTCATGTAGATATAGTTTAACCAAAACATTAGATTGTGATTCTAAAGACAAGGGTTAGAATCCCCTTATCCACCGAGAGAGGCTCGCCAGCAACGAAGACTGCTAATCTCCGCAACCTTGGTTGGACACCAGGGCTCACTCGAAGTGCTCCTAAAGGATAACAGCTCATCCATTGGTCTTAGGAACCAAAAACTCTTGGTGCAAATCCAAGTAGCAGCTATGCATCCTACTTCACTAATAATAACTTCAAGTCTAATTATTATTTTTACACTATTAACCTACCCCGTACTTTCAACACTAACCCCTCAAACCAAGACCTCAGACTGAGCTATATCCCATGTTAAAACAGCAGTAAAACTTGGGTTCTTCGTTAGCCTTCTACCCCTTTTCCTTTTTTTCAACGAGGGTGCCGAAACAATCGTAACCTCTTGAACTTGAATAAATACTACCTGTTTTGATATCAACATTAGCTTTAAATTCGACCACTACTCCATTATCTTTACCCCTATTGCCCTCTATGTCACCTGATCTATTCTCGAATTTGCATCTTGATACATGCATGCAGACCCCAACATAAACCGCTTTTTCAAATACCTTCTGATTTTTCTCATCGCCATAATCATCCTTGTTACAGCAAACAACATGTTTCAGCTGTTTATTGGCTGAGAGGGGGTGGGTATCATATCTTTCCTTCTCATTGGCTGATGGTACGGCCGAGCAGACGCTAATACCGCTGCCCTTCAAGCTGTAGTATATAACCGCGTAGGGGACATCGGTCTAATTTTTGCTATAGCCTGAATAGCCATAAACCTTAACTCCTGAGAAATACAACAAGTTTTCATCACCTCTAAAAACTTCGATCTTACATTCCCCCTTTTGGGCCTAATCCTTGCCGCTACCGGCAAGTCCGCCCAATTTGGTCTCCATCCTTGGCTACCCTCTGCCATAGAGGGTCCTACGCCGGTATCTGCCCTACTACACTCCAGCACCATAGTTGTCGCTGGCATTTTTCTGCTAGTACGCATGAGCCCTTTATTAGAAAACAACCAAACTGCTTTAACCACCTGCCTATGTTTAGGCGCCCTAACAACCCTTTTTACAGCCACCTGCGCACTCACTCAAAACGACATTAAAAAAATTGTTGCCTTCTCTACCTCAAGCCAACTAGGACTAATAATAGTTACCATCGGACTTAATCAACCCCAACTCGCTTTCCTACATATCTGCACCCACGCTTTCTTTAAAGCAATACTTTTCCTCTGTTCAGGCTCTATTATCCACAGCCTGAACGACGAACAAGACATTCGTAAAATAGGAGGCATGCACCACCTCACCCCTCTTACCTCCTCTTGTTTAACAATTGGAAGCCTGGCCCTTACCGGCACCCCATTCTTAGCCGGGTTCTTCTCAAAAGATGCCATCATTGAAGCCCTAAACACATCCAACCTAAACGCCTGAGCCCTCACTCTTACCCTCCTAGCCACCTCTTTCACTGCCATCTACAGCCTGCGCGTAGTATACTTCGTTTCAATAGGTCACCCGCGATTTAACTCCCTCTCCCCTATTAATGAAAACAACCCCTCCGTGATTAACCCCATCAAACGTTTGGCCTGAGGAAGTGTTGTTGCCGGACTACTAATTACCTCAAACATCACCCCCTTAAAAACCCCCATTATAACTATACCTCCCCTACTTAAACTAGCCGCCCTCCTTGTTACAATTACAGGTCTTATCCTAGCCCTAGAACTAGCATCCCTTACAAGTAAACAATACCAAACCACCTCAAACTTGACCACCCATCACTTCTCTAACATACTAGGCTTTTTCCCGACAGTCATGCATCGCCTGACCCCTAAAGTTAACCTAATTCTAGGCCAAACTATTGCTAGCCAAACAGTAGACCAAACATGGCTTGAAAAAACAGGCCCAAAAGCCATTGCCAACGCCAACCTCCCTCTAATCACCACAACTAGCAATACCCAACAAGGCCTTATTAAAACTTACCTAGCCCTATTCCTCCTTACTCTCACCCTAGCTACCCTTATTACCACATACTAAACAGCCCGCAGAGTCCCACGACTTAAACCCCGGGTTAACTCCAACACCACAAACAACGTAAGCAAAAGCACCCAAGCACTTAACACAAGCATGCCCCCTCCTGATGAGTACATAAAAGCCACCCCACCAATATCCCCTCGAAACACAGAAAAATCCCCCAGCTCATCCGCTGGTACCCAAGACACTTCATGCCACCCACCTCAAACAACACTAGAAACCACCACCACTCCTACAACATATATTACCATGTATATAAAAACAGGACGACTTCCTCAACTTTCTGGAAAGGGCTCAGCAGCCAGAGCTGCTGAATACGCAAACACTACTAACATCCCTCCCAGATAAATTAAAAATAAAACTAAAGACAAAAAAGGACCCCCATGCCCAACTAAAACCCCACACCCTATCCCTGCTACAACCACCAACCCCAAAGCAGCAAAATAGGGAGAAGGATTAGAAGCCACTGCTACTAAACCTAACACCAAACCCAATAAGAACAAAGACATAACATAGGTCATAATTCCTGCCAGGAGTTTAACCAGGACTAATGGCTTGAAAAACCACCGTTGTTATTCAACTACAAGAACCTTAATGGCCAGCCTACGAAAAACCCACCCCCTACTAAAAATCGCAAACAATGCACTAGTTGACCTTCCAGCCCCCTCAAATATTTCGGTATGATGAAACTTTGGCTCCCTCCTCGGTCTTTGCTTAATCATCCAAATCCTAACCGGGCTCTTCCTCGCCATACACTACACCTCTGACATCGCAACAGCCTTCTCATCAATCGGCCATATTTGCCGAGATGTCAACTACGGATGACTTATCCGTAACCTCCACGCCAACGGTGCCTCTTTCTTTTTCATTTGCATCTATATGCACATCGGACGGGGCCTTTACTACGGCTCCTACCTCTATAAAGAAACTTGAAATATTGGAGTCGTCCTCCTGCTCCTTGTAATAATAACCGCTTTCGTAGGGTACGTCCTCCCCTGAGGCCAAATGTCATTCTGAGGAGCCACTGTCATCACAAACCTTCTTTCTGCAATTCCTTACATCGGCAACGCCCTAGTCCAATGAATCTGAGGGGGGTTCTCAGTAGACAACGCCACGCTCACACGATTCTTTGCCTTCCACTTCCTATTCCCTTTCGTAATTGCAGGTGCAACCCTCATCCATCTGCTCTTCCTACATGAAACTGGCTCAAACAACCCCCTTGGTTTAAACTCAGATGCAGACAAAATCTCTTTCCACCCCTACTTTTCCTACAAAGACCTGTTAGGCTTTGCAGCGCTCTTAATTGCCCTCACAGCTTTAGCACTGTTCTCCCCAAACCTCTTAGGGGACCCAGACAACTTTACCCCTGCTAACCCACTGGTAACCCCTCCCCACATCAAACCTGAGTGATACTTCTTATTTGCCTACGCCATCCTTCGCTCTATCCCCAACAAACTTGGAGGTGTCCTAGCCCTCTTGGCATCCATCCTAGTACTCATAGTAGTACCCATCCTACACACATCAAAACAACGAGGCCTAACCTTCCGCCCCGTAACCCAAACCCTATTTTGAACTCTCATCGCGGACGTCGCCATCCTCACATGAATTGGAGGCATACCCGTTGAACACCCCTTTATTATCATTGGCCAAATTGCATCTCTCCTATACTTCTTTCTTTTCTTAGCCCTATTCCCAATAGCAGGCTGAGTAGAAAACAAAGCTTTAGGATGAGCTTGCAATAGTAGCTCAGCGCCAGAGCGCCGGTCTTGTAAACCGGCCGTCGGAGGTTAAAATCCTCCCTACTGCTCAAAGAAAGGAGATTTTAACTCCTACCCCTAACTCCCAAAGCTAGGATTCTAAAATTAAACTATTCCTTGGCGTATGTACCAATTTCAATATATGTTTTATTAATATACATATATGTATTATCACCACAAATTTATATTAACCAAATCAATAGCATTTAAGGACATATATGTAATATCAACACATCTCGGTGTTCCACATTCATATATCAACATAATACGAAGAGAAACATAAAGCATGTAGAGCTTTATATAATATATAATTAATTCTTGGATGGGCGAAACTTAAATACCCAACTAAATATTCATTAGTTAAGTTATACGTTTCTCCACAACCCGTCAGATATCAGTATACGATGTAGTAAGAACCGACCATCAGTTGATTTCTTAATGCTAACGGTTATTGAAGGTGAGGGACAAGTATTCGTGGGGGTTTCACACAGTGCACTATTCCTGGCATTTGGTTCCTATTTCAGGGCCATTGATTGATGTTATTCCTCGCACTTTCATCGACGCTGACATAAGTTAATGTTGGAGTACATCCCCGAGATGACCCAGCATGCCGGGCGTTCTCTCCAGCGAGCCAGGGGTTCTCTTTTTTTTTTTCCTTTCACTTGACATAACAGAGCGCATACGGTATTAACAGACAAGGTATGAGCATTTATCTCGCCCTCGCGAGATATATTTTGAGTGTTGGATAGATATTCTAAAAAGAATTGTATAATTGTATCTCAAGAGCATAAAGAGAGATTTATCACTCGAACCTTGCTAAGATTCACCCCTGGTTTCTTCGCGTTAAACCCCCCTACCCCCTTAAACTCCTGAGATCACTAACACTCCTGAAAACCCCCCGGAAACAGGACAACCTCTACAAGCTTAATTGGGGCGAAAAATGTGCTTATTTACATTATTAAAATAATGCATGT